GATGGCGGAACAAACCAGAGACCACTTCATTTCTTTTTATTCTGATTTTCTGATTCTGATAGGTCATGAGTTAACCCGACAACTCAACTAGATATTGAAAGAGTAAATATTCGCCCGCGAAAATTGTATTTTCATTTTATTTTATTTGATTGTTAAATTTTTGTCGATCAGAATCTGATATGAATATGATAAAAAACAAAACAAAATAAAGATTCGTTATAACATTATAACAAAACCAAGATAAGACATTATCTAGAAATAGAATCCGCGTTTAATTCCTTATATATATATCCAATATATATACAAACAAGATATACAAATTTCTAATAGATCGGATAAAATCTCAAAGCAAAGAATCCCAAGATTCAATCTATTATTCATTAACTACCTGTATATCTTAAGAATAAAATATTTTTTTAGTCATTTTTTTTTTCGCGAGGAGCTGGATGAGAAGAAACTCTCATGTCCAGTTCTGTAGTAGAGATGGAATTCATAAACAACCATCAACTATAACCCCAAAAGAACCAGATTTCGTAAACAACATAGAGGAAGAATGAAAGGAATATCTTATCGAGGTAATCGCATTTGTTTCGGTAGATATGCTCTTCAAGCACTTGAACCCGCTTGGATTACATCTAGACAAATAGAAGCGGGGCGCCGCGCAATGACACGAAATGTACGCCGTGGTGGAAAAATATGGGTACGTATATTTCCAGATAAACCAGTTACGGTAAGACCTACAGAAACACGTATGGGTTCGGGGAAAGGATCTCCCGAGTATTGGGTAGCTGTCGTTAAACCAGGCAGAATACTTTATGAAATGAGCGGCGTAGCCGAAAATATAGCCAGAAAGGCTATTTCAATAGCGGCGTCCAAAATGCCTATAAAAACTCAATTCATTATTTCAGGATAGGAATATAGAACCAAAGGAAAGAAGTCTTGTCTTGGGAATAAAAAAAAATTGCAGGTTTCCTTTTTTTTGACAAACAATATTTCTTTTTTTCTTCGTCCTTTGTTACATTGAAAGAAGAGATTTAAAAAATGATTCAACCTCAGACCCATTTGAATGTAGCAGATAACAGCGGGGCCCGAGAATTGATGTGTATTCGAGTCATAGGAGCTAGTAATCGCCGATATGCTCATATTGGTGACGTTATTGTTGCTGTGATCAAGGAAGCAGTACCAAATACACCTCTAGAAAGATCAGAAGTGATCAGAGCTGTAATTGTACGTACTTGTAAAGAACTCAAACGTGACAACGGAATGATAATACGATATGATGACAATGCTGCAGTTGTCATTGATCAAGAAGGAAATCCAAAAGGAACTCGAATTTTTGGTGCGATCGCCCGGGAATTGAGACAGTTAAATTTCACTAAAATAGTTTCATTAGCTCCTGAGGTATTATAAGACGAGACCCCAATATAGTTATAGTATTTAAATTAGAGTATTTAAATGACATAGATTAATTAGGAGATTGTGTCTCACGTATATACCTTTACTAAGTAAAAAAAAAAGAACACGTTGGTTATATCAAAATTCGGGAGCAACAATAATTTTAGTTTACAATGGGTAAGGACACTATTGCTGACATAATAACCTCTATACGAAATGCTGACATGAATAGAAAAGGAACGATTCGAATAGGATCTACTAACATCACTGAAAACATTGTAAAAATACTTTTACGAGAAGGTTTTATCGATAACGTAAGGAAACATCGGGAACGCAACAAATATTTTTTGGTTTTAACCCTACGACATAGAAGGAATAGGAAAGGACCACATAGAACTATTTTAAATTTACGACGGATCAGTCGACCAGGTCTACGAATCTATTCTAACTATCAACAAATTCCTAGAATTTTAGGCGGGATGGGGATTGTAATTCTTTCTACTTCTCGGGGTATAATGACAGACCGGGAGGCTCGACTAGAAGGAATCGGTGGAGAAATTTTGTGTTATATATGGTAATGTGGCCGATATACGAATTGTATCCGAAACTTTCCATTTGTGAAAAAAAAAAAAAGAAAAAAGCACGGGTTGTCTAATAGAACTCCTCCTGCCCTACCGTAGTTGATACGTTAAGGAAATTTTACCTGGAATAAAAGAACAAAAAATGGATTCATGGAGGTTTAATTAGTGAATCACTCCCACTCCGGATTCCTTTAGATAATGAAGATCTGATTTTAGGTTATGTTTCAGGAGAGTTTGATACGTATACCAACGTGGGATAGAGTCAACAAAAGTGAAGTAAGTGCTTATGATTCAACCAGGGGGCATATAACTTATAGACTCCGCAACAAGGATTCGAACGATTAGGTAGTTTTTTCACCTTCAAGATTCCTTTCGGGGGGATCCAATTCAAGGTTCAAAAATTTCAAGAAACTTATTTTCTTCCAATAAGTGGATTCGGAAAAATTTAAGGAATAACAACTATGAAAATAAGGGCTTCCGTTCGTAAAATTTGTGAAAAATGTCGACTAATCCGTAGGAGGGGA